GAGTCGCTCTAGAAGCATGTGTACAAGCTCGTAATGAAGGACGTGATCTTGCTGCTGAGGGTAATGCAATTATCCGCGAGGCTTGCAAGTGGAGTCCTGAACTAGCTGCCGCTTGTGAGGTATGGAAAGAGATCAAATTTGAATTTAAACCAGTGGATACTTTGGATGAGGAAAAGAAAAACTAATTACTCTCCGTTCTCTTAATTGAATTGCAATTTAACTCGGCCCAATCTTTTACTAAAAGGATTGAGCCGAATATAAAGATTCTATATGCATGTATTTTGGATAAATACATGTATCTCTAGATATAGAAAGATTTGAAATAGAAATCGAAGACTCAAATTTTTCTATTGTTGTCTTGGATCCACAATTAAACCCATGGATCCTTAGGATTGGTATATTCTTTTATATATCCTGTAGTTTCCCCGAACCAAGCGAAGTATCACAAATCTTTCGACCCATCCTGTATATTGTCTTTTTCGTTCCGTGTTGGAATGGAACCTTAATTTCTTACTTGTTATTAGTTAGTTATTAGACGAGATTTTGCGAAAAATATTTGTTCTCTCCTAGAACAAATATTTCCTTTTTTTGTTCGATGCGAAGACAGAGTAAAAACCACTTTTTATCATTATATGAAATTTCGAATAAAAGGGTATTCCAGCCTATTCATATATAGTGAAGTCTTACCCCTGGATTCTCAGAGAATTATTTTTCACACTTCCTGTTTAGTAGTGATTGAATTTCGATGTTTAGTTTGATAGGAAATAAGATATTCAAATAAAAATAAAGAATTGTGGATCGAATAACTATTCATCTATTGTATTTTTTATACAAATAGGGGGCAAGAAAACTCTATGGAAAGGTGTTGGTTTAATTCGATGGTCTTTAAGAAGGAGTTAGAACGCAGGTATGGGATAAAGAAATTAACGGACAATCTCGGGCCTATGGAAAATACTAGTGAAGGCGAAGATCCGAATAGAAAAGGTAGGGCTAAAAACATTCATAGTTGGAGCGGTCGTGACAATTCTAGTTACAGTAATGTCGATCTTTTATTTGGTGCCAAAGACATTCGGAATTTCATCTCGGATGATACTTTTTTAGTTAGGGATAGTAATGGAGACAGTTATTCTATCTATTTTGATATTGAAAATCAGATTTTTGAGATTGACAACGATCATTCTTTTCGGAGTGAACTGGAAAGTTCTTTTTCCAGTTATCGCAATTCGAATTATATGAATAATGGATCTACGAATGAAGATTCCTTATACACTCGTTACATGTACGATACTCAATCTAGTTGGAATAATCATATTACTAGTTGCATTGACAGTTATCTTCAGTCTCAAATCTGTATTGATACACCCACTGTAAGTGATAGCAGTGACAGTTACATTTCTAGGTGCGTTTTTCAGAAACGTAAAACTCGTAGTGAACCCAGTATACGAACCCGCGCGAAGAGTAGTGATTTAACTCTAAGAGCTAGCGATCTCGATGAAACTCAAAAATACAAGCAGTTGTGGGTTCAATGCGAAAATTGTTATGGATTAAATTATAAGAAACTTTTGAAATCACAAATTAATATTTGTGAACAATGTGGATATCATTTGAAAATGAGTAGTTCAGAAAGAATCGAAGTTTTGATCGACCCCGGTACTTGGGATCCTATGGATGAAGACATGGTCTCCGGGGATCCCATTGGATTTCATTCGGAGGAGGAGACTTATAAAGATCGTATTGATTTTTATCAAAGAAACATAGGATTAACCGAGGCTGTTCAAACAGGCGTAGGTCAACTAAATGGTATTCCCGTAGCAATTGGGGTTATGGATTTTAAATTTATGGGGGGTAGTATGGGATCCGTAGTCGGGGAGAAAATAACCCGTTTGATTGAGTACGCTACCAATCAATTTATACCTCTTATTATAGTGTGCGCTTCGGGGGGGGCGCGCATGCAAGAAGGAAGTTTGAGCTTGATGCAAATGGCTAAAATCTCGTCTGCCTTATTTGATTACCAATCAAATAAAAAGTTATTGTATGTATCAATCCTTACATCTCCTACTACCGGCGGGGTAACAGCTAGTTTTGGTATGTTGGGAGATATTATTATTGCAGAACCAAATTCCTACATTGCATTTGCGGGTAAAAGAGTAATTGAGCAAACATTGAATAAAACGATACCCGAAGGTTCACAAGCTTCTGAATATTTATTCCAGAAGGGCTTATTTGACCTAATCGTACCACGTAATCTTTTAAAAAGTGTTCTGAGTGAGTTATTTAAGCTCCACGCCTTCTTTCCCTTGAATTCCAATTCAATGCGCTAGGTTCAATTATTTTATTTGTAGCAAACAAGTAGTTTGCTTATCGGAATCAAAGTAACTAAGAATGAAGTTTTCTTTGGTGACCTAAGATCTAATTGTAAAAAGAATAAAAAGTGGCGGATAACTCTTTTTTTTACCTGGATTCCCGATTACTAATTAAGAAGTCTCTATCAACAAGATAAAAACACGAGTTCTTCCCTTCCTTTCGTGAAATTAGGCAAATAAAACGCATTTTGTCTTAGGTATAGAATCAAATTCAAATATAGAAAAAAATAGATATATGGTTTTGTATCTTTCTTCATCCCCCGAAAATCCTATTTTCACTAAAAATCCCGGTTGTGCCGCATTCTAATGAATCTTTCAATAATTTGTAAGAAACTCCTATTAATATTAAATTCGAAGACAATAACAAAACACAAAGAAATGAAGAAAAATAATCAAATGGATTATCATATGTATCTTTCATGTAGATAGACGAATAAGTCCATTTTTTGAGTTCTACATTCCTTGGACTTATTCTATATACTCAATTAGATACTTATATCTGTAATCTGTAATAAGAATTTTCGAATTGAATGAATTCATAATAACTACGAATTCATACTAATTACAATTATTAATTATAATTAGTATAAATAATAAATATGATATTAAAAAAAATAAGAACAGGTACAAATAGTAAATCGAGGTACCCATTTTATGACAACTTTCCAATTTCCCTCTATTTTTGTGCCTTTAGTAGGCCTTGTATTTCCGGCAATTGCAATGGCTTCTTTATTTCTTCATGTTCAAAAAAACAAGATTGTTTAGATCTGAGGGGACCCAATCTCATACGTTTTTTTGAAACTTAGACTTGTAGCATAACCCATATATTTATTTCGGGAAATAAGGTAGAACATGTGATTTCTGACGAACATAAAGGAAAAAGCTCTTATGCCTGCAGAAAATGATCTATGGGTAACTGAATTCCAGCTGGTTTGAAATAGATCAGGACTGCTGGATACCCAAAATGTAAAGTCGGCGGATCTATATGTATATCTGTATATTGGGATCATAGGAAGGGTGTGTTATTATTTTAGATCTAACCAATTTGAGGAATTACTCCTAAAGGTTCCCATCAAACTAGTGCTAGTTCACATTAAACTAGTGCTAGTTGATGAAAGTTCATTCGGAAACAAAAAAGTAAAGTCAAAACCATTTGGGGTATTCTCTCAATTCCAATAAAATGCAATCGGATCAAGTATGAGTTGGCGATCAGAACATATATGGATAGAACTTATAACGGGGTCTCGAAAACTAAGTAATTTTTGCTGGGCGCTTGTCGTTTTTTTAGGTTCATTAGGATTCTTATTGGTTGGAACTTCCAGTTATCTTGGTAGAAATTTGATATCTTTTGTTCCGTCTCAGCAAATCCTTTTTTTTCCACAAGGGATCGTGATGTCTTTCTACGGGATCGCAGGTCTCTTTATTAGTTCCTACTTGTGGTGCACAATTTCCTGGAATGTAGGTAGTGGTTATGATCAATTCGATAGAAAGGAAGGAATGGTGTGTATTTTTCGGTGGGGATTTCCTGGAAAAAATCGTCGCATATTCCTCCGATTCCGTATAAAAGATATTCAATCCGTTAGAATAGAAGTTAAAGAGGGTATTTATGCTCGCCGTATCCTTTATATGGACATCCGAGGCCGGGGGGCTATTCCGTTGACCCGTACTGATGAGAATTTGACTCCACGAGAAATTGAACAAAAAGCCGCGGAATTGGCCTATTTCTTGCGCGTACCAATTGAAGTCTTTTGAGAAAGGGATTGGGCTGAAGAACGAATGCTTTCTCCGCAGGAGGGAAAAATACAAGAATCTTGTTTTTTTCTATAACTAAGTGATACTTTAGATGCAGATAAATCATATCTTGTAAATTCTTTTCTTTTTGTCAATCGATTTTTTGATCATCACAATATCTTTCTCTCAATTATTCTATTCTTGACTATGGAAACTCCTTGGAATTTTTTTGAAATATTGGATATTTTGATAGAAAAAGAGTTCTTTACGTCTCCAAATCTCAACAATATTCATTCCTTAAAGGACTTCTTTTGTTCATTGATCGAAAGGAGACACGTGTTTTGTTTGGAATTTGATGAATTGAGATATCTGGAAACACAATTTTGTATTATTTCTTCAGTCGAATTCCAAGTGGAGTCTTAGTCTATTTCTGTATTCTTTCTAGATTCAAACAAAATCACAAAGAAAATAGATTCATAGGTTTGATACCTTGTCTAGAACTCATGTTTGGTTTGAAAGAAATATTGGATCACATAGAGTCGACAAATGAAGTGGGTTAATTAAAAATTCACAGGTTAAAAATGGCAAAAAAGAAAGCATTCACTCCTCTTTTGTATCTTGCATCTATAGTATTTCTGCCCTGGTGGATTTCTCTCTCATTTACTAAAAGTATGGAATCTTGGGTTACTAGTTGGTCGAATACGGGTCAATCCGAAAATTTTTTGAATGATATGCAAGAAAAAAGTCTTCTAGAAAAGTTCATAGAATTAGAGGAAATCCTCTTCTTGGAAGAAATGATCAAGGAATACTCGGAGACACATCTACAAAAGCTTCCTATAGAAATCCACAAAGAAACGATCCAATTAATCAAGATACACAATGAGGATCGTATCCATACGATTTTGCACTTCTCAACAAATCTAATCTGTTTTGTTATTCTAACCGGTTATTCTATTTTAGGTAATCAAGAACTTGTTATTCTTAACTCTTGGACTCAAGAATTCCTATATAACTTAAGTGATACAGTCAAAGCTTTTTTGATTCTTTTATTAACCGATTTATGTATCGGATTTCATTCACCCCATGGTTGGGAACTAATGATTGGTTCTGTCTACAAAGATTTTGGATTTGGTCATAATGATCAAATTATATCTGGTCTTGTTTCCACTTTTCCAGTTATTCTCGATACTATTTTTAAATATTGGATTTTTCATTATTTAAATCGTGTATCTCCGTCACTTGTAGTTATTTATCATTCAATGAATGATTGATAAAAGATCCGCCGATATTAATCCAATTAGAATGTTTCTTACTTTGTAGTTCTACAGAAGTATTAAAAACAGGCGATTTTCATACTATTTTCATAGTATACTTATACTATAGTATTCTAGTAAAATGATTCCAATAAATAGCAGAATCGTGGACAGGGAACTATACTAGAGACCTGCCAAATTTATTGTAGAACTTTTCGGATCAATGATTAGACCATGCAAACTAGAAAGACTTTTTCTTGGATAAAGGAACATATTACTCGATCTATTTCCGTATCACTCATGATATATATCATAACTCGGACATCCATTTCAAGTGCATATCCCATTTTTGCGCAGCAGGGTTATGAAAATCCACGAGAAGCGACTGGGCGTATTGTATGTGCCAACTGCCATTTAGCTAATAAGCCCGTGGATATTGAGGTTCCACAGGCGGTACTCCCTGATACTGTATTTGAAGCAGTTGTTCGAATTCCTTATGATAAGCAAGTGAAACAAGTTCTTGCTAATGGTAAGAAAGGGGGTTTGAATGCGGGGGCTGTTCTTATTTTACCGGAGGGGTTTGAATTAGCTCCTCCCGATCGTATTTCTCCCGAGATGAAAGAAAAGATAGGCAATTTGTCTTTTCAGAGCTATCGCCCTAATAAACAAAATATTCTTGTGATAGGGCCTGTCCCCGGTCAGAAATATAGTGAAATCACCTTTCCTATTCTTTCCCCCGACCCCGCTACTAAGAAAGATGTTCACTTCTTAAAATATCCTATATACGTAGGGGGGAATAGGGGAAGGGGACAGATTTATCCCGACGGAAGCAAGAGTAACAATACAGTTTATAATGCTACAGGGGCGGGCATAGTAAGTAAAATCATACGAAAAGAAAAAGGGGGGTATGAAATAACCATAACAGATCCATCGGATGGACGTGAAGTGGTTGATATTATCCCTCCGGGACCAGAAGTTCTTGTTTCAGAGGGTGAATCCATCAAATTGGATCAACCATTAACGAGTAATCCTAATGTGGGTGGATTTGGTCAGGGAGATGCAGAAATAGTACTTCAAGATCCATTACGTGTCCAAGGTCTTTTGGTCTTCTTGGCGTCTGTTATTTTGGCCCAAATCTTTTTGGTTCTTAAAAAGAAACAGTTCGAGAAGGTTCAATTGGCCGAAATGAATTTCTAGACTCGCGGATTTATTGACATCAGGTTCGTAAAAAGAACAAAATTGTTGTTTTCAATTATGTATGATTAAAAAAAATCAATTCTAAAAAACCTTTTATTTACCTGCTCTTTTGCTACGAGCTTCGGGGAATCGAATCCCTTGTACCGCATTCCTAGTCATAATAGGTATATTTTTGTTTGAAGAAAACTATTTTATTTTACTTTATGACTTTACCACCCCCTTCTTTGTTTTTTTTAGCCAAATTGAATTGATAGGACTATGTTACTGTTGCCGAATTTCAATGTCATAAAACAGATCCATTTTATTCTATTTGAAATAGAATAAAATGGGGATAGATAATAGATATAAGTAGGCGGGTAATAGAACGAACTAAAAATGCGTGGGACAAAGAATTCTAGGAGACATTATTTGTCTCCCTAGTCTTCGACACAAGAAAGGGGTGTAGATCAAAAGTTCCCTTTCTTGTGTCGAAAGAGTAATGATTTTTGATCCTGTTCGTCAAATCGTCAAAAATTCCTAGTCTTGGTTTCGGGTTTCCAGGTGTATCAGAACTTTTTTTCGACTTCTTACGTACAAGAAAATCGAAATGCAAATAAATATAAAATTTTAAAATTAAAATAAAGTAGTGGACAAAAAAAAGAAAACTTATTCAACGAACTTTCCATTTTTCTGAGATACTCAAAAAAAATAGGGTAAGAGTATACAAATCGTTTGTACGATATCTAATCTACAGAAATATATATATATATAATCCAAGAAATTGGGTGATTCCCCCCTTTGTTCTAAGTACCCATGAATACTATCAAGATCGAGGAAGAGGTGTTCTGAATCAATCAATGAAGTTCATTTTTCAAAAACATCATCAGAAAAAAGAGAATGGAGTTTTTTGAACCAGCAGAAAAAGAAATCCACTTTGTCAGTTAGATGAAAAAAAAGACTCTGCTTATTAAGAACCC